AGATATAATCAAAGGCTCCATGCGCGCTCAAAGACGTAAAATAGTTATTCGGGAACTCTTTCAAGCAAATGTGCATTCCCCCCTTTTTTTGGACAGAATATACAAACCCATCTTTTTTTCTTTTGATATTTCTGGATTGATAAAACTCATTTTTGAAAATTGGAAGGAGAAAAACAAAGAATTAAAAATTGCGAATTATGCAGAGGAAAAGGCAGGGGAGAAAAGACAGAAGGCTAAAAGAGAGGAAAAAGCACGGATAAAAATAGCCGAAGTCTGGGATACTGTCCTATTTGCTCAAGTAATAAGAGGTTCCTTGTTATTAACCCAATCAATTTTTCGAAAATATATTATATTACCTTCATTGATAATAGCTAAAAACGTCGGTCGTATGTTATTATTTCAATCTCCTGAGTGGTCCGAAGATTTAAAGGATTGGAATCGAGAAATGCATGTTAAATGTACCTATAATGGTGTTCAATTATCAGAAACAGAATTTCCGCAAAACTGGTTAAGAGACGGTATTCAAATAAAGATCCTATTTCCTTTCTGTCTGAAACCTTGGCACAAACCTCAAGAAAGGTCCCTTAATAAGGATTCAATGAAAGATAAAGTACAAAAATTTTGTTTTTTAACCGTTTGGGGAATGGAAACTGATCTGCCTTTTGGTTCTCCCCGAAAACGACCTTCCTTTTTTAAACCCATTTTGAAAGAACTTGAAAAAAGAATTAGAAAATTAAAAAACAAGTGTTTTCTAGTTCTAACAGTTTTAAAAGAACGAACAAAATTTTTTATATTTTTAAGGGTCTCAAAAGAAACAAAAAAATGGGTTATCAAAAGTGTTCTATTTAGAAATATAACAAAAATAATAAAAAAACTCTTAAAAATAAATCCAACTCTATTATTTGGATTGAGAGAAGTAGAAGTATATGAATCTAGTGAAACTCAAAAACAAAAGGATTCGATAATCAATAATCAGATGATTCAAAAATCGTCTATTCAAATTCGATCTATGAATTGGACAAATTATTCACTGACAGAAAAAAAAATGAAAGATCTAACTGATAGAACAAGCACAATCAGAAAAAAAATAGAAAAAATTATAAAAGACAAGAAAAAACCCTTTCTAACTCCAGAGATAAATATTAGCCCTAACAAAGCTAGTTATAATGCTAAAAGATTAGAATCGCAAAAAAGTATTTGGCAAATATTAAAAAGAAGGAATTCTCGATTAATTCGCAAATCACATTATTTTATAAAATTTATCAGTGAAAAGATATACATAGATATTCTTCTATGTCTCATTAATATTCCCAAAACCAATGCAAAATTTTTGATTGAATCAACAAAAAAAATTATTGATAAATACATTTACAATAATGAAAGAAAGCAAAAAAGAATTGGTAAAAGAAATCAAAAGCAAATTCACTTTATTTCGATTATAAAAAGGTCATTTTCTAATATTAGTAATAAGAGTTCACAGATTTTTTGTGACTTATCCTCCTTGTCACAAGCATATGTATTTTACAAATTATCACAAACCCAAGTTATTAACTTGTATAAGTTAAGATCTGTCCTTCAATATAACGGAACATCTCTTTTTCTTAAGAACGAAAGAAAAGATTATTTTGGAGCACACGAAATATTTCATTACCAATTAAGACATAAGAAACTTCGTAATTCTGGAATGAATCAATGGAAAAACTGGTTAAGAGGTCATTATCAATATAAATATTTATCTCCGATTATATGGTCTAGATTAGTACCACAAAAGTGGCGAAATAGAGTAAATCAACATTGTGTGGCTCCAAATCAAAATAAAGATTTAAGGGATTTATCTCAAAAAGATCAATTAATTCATTACAACAAACAAAATGATTATGAAGCAGATTCATTACCGAATCAAAAAGAAAATTTTAAAAAACACTATAGATATGACCTTTTATCATATAAATCTATTAATTATGAAGATAAGAATGACTCATATATTTATGGATCATCATTACAAGTAAATAATAACCAAGATATTTCTTATAATTACAACACACATAAACGCAAATTATTTGATATGCTGGGAAGTATCCCTATCAATAATTACCTAGGCAAAGACGATATTATGTATATAGAGTATATAAAGAAAAACCCGGATAGAAAATATTTTGATTGGAGAATTCTCCATTTTTGCTTTAGAAAGAAGGTCGATATTGAGGTCTGGATCAATACTAGTATCAACAGTAATAAAAATACCAAGACTGGGTCGACTAATTATCAAATAATTGATAAGAAAGGTCTTTTTTATCTCACACAAGATCAAGAAATCAAACCATCCAATCAAAAGAAAGACCTTTTTGATTGGATGGGGATGAATGAAGAAATACTAAATCGTTCCATATCGAATCTGGAACCTTGGTTCTTCTCAGAATTTGTGCCACTTTATAATACATATAAAATGAAACCGTGGGTTATACCAATCAAATTACTTCTTTTCAATTTGAATGGAAATAAAAATTCTAATAAAAATAGAAATGGCAATAGAAAGCTAAAAGGGAATCTTTTTATATCATCCAATGAAAAACAACTTTTTAAATTAGAGAATCTAAATCAAGAAGAAAAAGAATCCGCAGGACAAGTAGATCTTGGATCAGATGTACAAAACCAAGTAAATCTTGAATCAGTCCTCTCAAATCACGAAAAAGATATTGAAGAAGATTATGCGGGATCAGACATGCAAAAACGTAGAAAGAAAAAGCAATTCAAGAAACACACGGAAGCAGAACTTGATTTATTCCTAAAAAGATATTTGCTTTTTCAATTGAGATGGGATGATTCTTTAAATCAAAAAATGATCAATAATATCAAGGTATATTGTCTCCTGCTTAGACTGATAAATCCAAGAGAAATTTCTATATCTTCTATTCAAAGGGGAGAAATGAGTTTGGATCTAATATCGGTTCATAAAGATTTAACTCTTACAGAATTGATGAAAAGAGGTATATTTATTATCGAACCAATTCGTCTCTCTGTAAAAAATGATGGACAATTTATTATTTATCAAACTATAGGTATTTCATTGGTTCATAAAAGTAAGTACCAAACTAATCAAAGATACCGAGAAGAAAGATATGTTGATAATAAGAATTTTGATAAATTCAGTGCAAGATGTCAAAAGCTGATTGGAAATAAAGACAAAAATCATTATGATTTGCTTGTTCCTGAAAATATTTTATCGCCTAGACGTCGTAGAAAATTTAGAATTCTAATTTGTTTCAATTTGACGAATAGGAGTGGTGTGGCTAGAAATCCAGTATTTTGCAATGGGAACAGCTGTAATAAATTTTTGGATGAAAACAAACATCTTGATAAAGATAAAAATCAATTAATTAAATTCAAAAAATTAAGGTTCTTTCTCTGGCCCAATTATCGATTAGAAGATTTAGCTTGCATGAATCGCTATTGGTTTGATACCAATAATGGTAGTTGTTTTAGTATGGTAAGAATACATATGTATCCACGATTGAAAATTCGTTGATGTCACATTTTTTATATATCTTTACTAGATCTAGTATATGAAAGTAAACAAATACACACATGCGATGTCTTACATTCTGATACATGATACTAATACGTATCAATTAGATTTAGAAATGACTCAAAAGAATGTTCTTATTTTAGGTCTAATCTCTTTTGTAATTTGTGAATACAAAAATGTACCTATCTCTATCCCCTATACAAATCCAATTGAAAATTAGATTTTTTATTGATATTGATTAATTTTATTTGATAAACTAGGTATCCATAACGAAATTAAGATTATTGCGTATACCAGATTAAAATGGCCGGCATTATAATATTATTATAATTCTATTATTATTACTGATAGGTAAAATAAAAATTTTTAAAAAAGAAAAATAAGGGAGGGAAGAGAAGATTTTGTTTTATGGTAAAAAACTTATTCATCTCAGTTATTTCTCAAAAAGAAGAAAACAGGGGATCTGTTGAATTTCAAGTATTCAGTTTCACCAATAAGATCCGAAGACTTACTTCACATTTGGAATTGCACAGAAAAGACTATTTATCTCAGAGAGGTCTACGTCAAATTCTGGGAAAACGTCAACGGTTGCTGTCGTATTTGGCAAAGAAAAATAGAGTACGTTATAAAGAATTAATTGGTCAGTTGGGTATTCGGGAGACAAAAATTCGTTAATTTGAAGAGTCCTTTTGAATTATTTGATTTAGTAGATCTTGAATTTTTATGAACTTCTTTTCGTTTTCAGCAATTCATAGAAGAATGAATTAGGGGAAAACCTATGAGTGTACCAGCTACAAGAGAAGACCTCATGATAGTCAATATGGGTCCTCATCACCCATCAATGCACGGTGTTCTTCGACTCATTGTTACTTTAGATGGTGAAGATGTTATTGACTGTGAACCAATACTAGGTTATTTGCACAGAGGGATGGAAAAAATTGCAGAAAACCGAACAATTATACAATATTTGCCTTATGTAACACGTTGGGATTATTTAGCTACTATGTTCACAGAAGCAATAACTGTAAATGCACCAGAGCAGTTGGGAAATATTCAAGTACCTAAAAGAGCCAGCTATATTAGAGTGATTATGTTGGAGTTGAGTCGTATAGCTTCTCATTTATTATGGCTTGGCCCTTTTATGGCAGATATTGGTGCACAGACCCCTTTCTTCTATATTTTCAGAGAAAGAGAATTAGTCTATGATCTATTCGAAGCTGCCACCGGTATGAGAATGATGCATAATTATTTTCGTATCGGAGGAGTAGCTGCTGATCTACCGCATGGATGGATAGATAAATGTTTGGATTTCTGCGATTATTTTTTAACAGGGGTTGCGGAATATCAAAAACTTATTACGCGTAATCCTATTTTTTTAGAACGAGTTGAGGGAGTAGGCATTATTGGTGTAGAAGAAGCAATAAATTGGGGTTTGTCAGGACCAATGCTACGAGCTTCCGGAATACAATGGGAT